GGCCAAAAAGATGGAAGGAACAAGTGTTTCCACGACTCTACCATCCGGCCAATTCTGTTCCACTTAATCCCCTTTTCATGGGCACATATCTTTACGGCTAAGGAATGGGGAATCTTTCTCCTGTTACATGAATCAAATGTTTCATTTCATCCGGGAAAAGCCATCTCTTTCTCAACAATGTCTTTGTCATTTGATCCAATAGTGTTCCGTTAGATAGGAACAGATTTGATAAATACTGATAACTCTCGGATAGAGTATTAGAACGGAAAGATCCATTAGATAATGAACTATTGGTTCTAAACCATCTCTGGCGATGAATCAACAATTCGAAGTGCTTTTCTTGCGTATTCTTTATGAACCAGCGTTTATATATAGATGTAGGAGGATTTGTTTGGGAAGCAATAAGCCCCTTTGACATCTCCTCATCTGCAAAGAATTCTCGACGTGAAAACACAGAGACAAAGGGCTGATCTTTGAATAGGGAAAGGAATGGATCCGCAGGGTCCCAAATGAATTGGCTTGTTCGAAAAAAGCCTTGTTCTTTGGAAGATCTATCTCGTGTCTGGTACTGCATGGTTCCACTCTGCAAGAACTCCGAATCATTCTCTTGAAGCTCATCCTCTTTATGATAAATGATCCGTTTGCCCCGAAATGACCCAGCCCAATAGGGAAATCCCAATTCAGTGGGCCTTTCGATACAATCAAATAGATTGCCATAAGGGCGCCATATTCTAGGAGCCCAAACTATGTGATTGAATAAATCCTCCTCTATCTGTTGCGGATCGAGGGCCCCTTCTTCAAACTCCGATTCGTATTTTTCATATAGAAATCTCTGATCAACGATAGAACAAGATCCATTTTGCATCATATCTAACTGATTCCTTGGTTCGGAACGAAGAAGCAATGTCACTCGATTATTATCAAACTGACTGCAATCTTTTTCTGTCCGTGAGGATCCCGCCAGAGCCAGAGCGCCTTCTACTTCTACTTCTAATAGTAATAATAGTAATAGGCCATGAACTAGATCAGAATCATTCTCAACGAATCCATAAGAAGTGATCCAATTTTTTTCATCGGGTCTGGATGAAGACCAAAGATCTTGAGCGACCGATCCGGCAGAACAACTCAAAAGATAAAGAAGTATCGTTAATTTCTTCATGCTCGTTCCAAGTTCGAAGTACCATTTGTACAAATAAGAATCCCCTCCCTTACATGATTTCTTCTTCATATAGATAGATATAGGATCTATGGGGCAATTACTTAGAAGTACATTTTGTGCAACAGCCCTTCCTATCTGATAGAAAAGGATCCCATGATCCTGAACTGATCTTATCTGGGATCGAAAATGCCAAGTTTTTCTATGAAGAGCTGATCTAATTGTATTAGTTTCTATAATGGATTTCTTCTGTGTAATACTAATTGATAGGGCCTCATTGATAAGTGCTACAAGATCTCGTGCATTGGAACCCATGGTTATGGACCCGAATCCAGTAGTATGGAACATCTTCTTTTCCAAGTGAAATCCCCTAGTATATGAAAGAATGAAAAAGTGCTTTCGTTGTTGTGGAAGAAGAAGCCTTCGTATCTTAATGCATGTATTTAATTTATTCGGAGCTATTAGAGCGGGATCCACTTTTTGGGGAATATGAGTCGAAGCAATAACAAGAATCTTTCCAGTGGAACATCTTTCACTGGAGAGATAGTTCTCTAATAGACCGAGGGATAAGTAATTCGACTCATTCACATGCAGATCATGAATGTTTGGAATCCATATTATGCAAGGAGACATTGCTTTTGCTAATTCGAATTGAAGGGTGATCTCAAATCGGTCTATTTTCGGCGTCATATACATAGTTAGCACATTCGTCATAGTTAGCAGCTCCATATCAATATCAAGGTCATCATCACTATCATCAATACCATCACTATCATCAATATCGTCACTATCATCAATATCGTCACTATCATCAATATCGATATCATCAATAAGATAACCTTTAAGCTTGTCGTCCAGGAACTTGTTCGGAAATACCGTAATGAAAGGAACATAGGAGTTTGTCGCTAGGTATTTGACCAAACAGGATCGTCCAGTTCCTATAGAACCTATCACTAAAATACCTCTAGAAGGGGATAGGGCTAAGCGGAGCGAAAAGGGTTTTCCATGAGGAGATGGGGAATGAAAACTATTAGCCCCACACGAGGTTTGTGAATAAGTGATTGTCTGATAATGAGCAAGGAATATCCGTCTTTCTGCTAAACAGGATCTATTGAACTCATAATTCATTAGATCCTTTTGATGAATGTCAACTAAGTATCGTAAGGAAATTGATCCCGGTTGTTCAATCATTTGATAACCAGAGTCATTCTTTGATAAATGATCACTATGAGTCAGACTCAATAGAATTTGATCAATCCCTTTTTCTGTCGTTAAGGTGGAGAACTGAACCAAGAATTCTCTTTCTTCATCATCAATCGAATCACTGTTCGCGACCCAGAATTC